CGATGACTTACGCCTTACCATGGCGTTACTCTACCACTGAGTTAAAAGGGCCTTTTTTATTTAATTCCGGAATTATTCACTATGTGGATAAAATATCTATATGTACATATATTATAAACATAAGTATATATGCATTAAGTACGTGCAGTAGATACATAGTGTCTAGTGGCTCATTGTTGAATAATAAAATGGATTTACCTAGGAAGTCTAGGAGAAAATGCAATGAATTGTTTCAAGACCGACTCGAATAGAAATAAATTCAATTGAAATAATTCAAAAAAAAAAAAAAAAAATACTACTACTAGATTTCTAATGTCGATTCTAATGAATAATTCGTCAATGACGAATAAAAAACAATTCTATGCAATTCTGAAAGGGGGAAAGATCCCTCGGCTAGAATCATTTGATTATATTGACAATTTCAAAAAACGGATCATACTATGATCATAGTATGATGGCCGTTGGTCAAGCGGGCCCCCATCGTCTAGTGGTTTAGGACATCTCTCTTTCAAGGAGGCAGCGGGGATTCGAATTCCCCTGGGGGTAGGGTACTACGAAAGGAAATTGATCATGGATTACCAATAAGTCGAAAATTGATTCTTCCTGGGTCGATGCCCGAGCGGTTAATGGGGACGGACTGTAAATTCGTTGGCAATATGTCTACGCTGGTTCAAATCCAGCTCGGCCCAATAATTCGCCAATCCGCCATGAGATGATATAACTCCCTTTGTACTTCAGAAATACCCGATCCGGAGATAAAAAAGAATCAAATTTTCTGCTAGATCCCGTATTTCCCTGGGATTGTAGTTCAATTGGTCAGAGCACCGCCCTGTCAAGGCGGAAGCTGCGGGTTCGAGCCCCGTCAGTCCCGACGGATCCAATAAATATATCAAAAAATCTCTCCCTTTTTCTGAAGGGGACCGGGGGAAGAATTCCATTGTCAAAGCAAAGGGGAAATCCTTATTTCTTTTTTCTTTCCTTTTGGTAGGAGAAAGACATATGCGGTTGGATTAGTACAATTATTGGTAGCATTATAGTCAGTATTCCAAGAAATGCTGGCTTTTTCGATTGCCCCCGATGCATGTAATGGAATCGAGTACTATACTTTTTTGAGGCGCGCATACACAAAAGGAATTCCTTTCTTGTCCAATACAAAATTGAATATAAGAAAATACTTTCCAGAAAAAACAAAAAAAAAAAACAATTTATTTTTCTGGCTACGGATTTATGGAACCTGACTTACTAGTTTGAAGTTGCAAAATAGATTTCATGCAAATTGCACACTGAGCTTTTGGTATAGGTGTCCCGGGGCTAATAATCTACGAAGAAAGGAGGGGGAAGGACAGATCAACCAAAGATCCTACTCCTCTTAGAAAGGCGAATGAATCATTTTTCCTATTTTTCATTTTGTTTTAAGGCCCCATCGACGAAAGAACAAATCGGAAAATAGTAAATTTGATGAATATTCATTTTATACGGTCTCATCTTTATCACACTTCTTTGTCTTCCAAGTCAAAAATAGTTTCGTTCTAAACTCCTTTCTTTTTCCATTTAGCTTTTATTGTTTGTTTGGGTTTGTAACTATGTGACCACTGGAAGTGGAAGAGCTATTTGATGAGACTTCATCAGATGATTGTACAAGAAGGAACTAGATAGATTAGAGAGAAAAAAAGAACAGATAATAAAAAATGATAAATAAATAAAGGAATTTTGGGTTAGGTCAGCAATCCAAGTTTGGGGCGGTATGGATAAAAGAACTTCCTATGTTATACTATTCAATTCTCGACGACGAATTTATTTGATAGTTCAGATATTGTTATTCATGATATTGATCTGATTCAAGATCATCGAGAGGTAATATTCATTCATTGAATTTACAGGCCAAAGATTTATCATCTCTATGGGATTAAATCCCGAGTTATTGCGAAGTAAAAAACCGATGAGATTATGGAAGTAAATATTCTTGCATTTATTGCTACTGCACTATTTATTCTAGTTCCTACCGCTTTTCTACTTATCATTTATGTAAAAACAGTCAGTCAAAACGATTAATTATTAACTAATTTGAATGAAACTTGACTTCTGAGTTCTTAGCCAAAATTGACGAAATAAAATGAAAAAGATTCCAATTTCATGTCTTAAATGAAATGAGTGGACTAGAATCGGCAGTATTCTAATAGATAGATAGTATGGTAGAAAGAAATAGATGAATCTTTCTACCATACTATTTATTAGTTAGATTCTTGTGCCCCCTGGAATAAAATAAAGATAGAGGCTGCATTTGATATGGATCTATATATCAATCTACAATATTATCTTGATATATGCGAATATCAATTCCATATATGGGATTGACATAGCATCCAATTCCATTTATTTGCTATATCTATTTGTTCTGATCAATCTGAATTACTCCTATGTCTTATAGTTTGAATTACTATATTTTTGATTTCCAATATGAATCTCGGTATCTATTGAGAGAATCAAATCAATGAAGCAA